CCCTTCCCCTGTTTCCACCTACGTAGATAGGATATTTTAAGAAGTGAACGTCTTTCTTAGTAGCGGGGTCCGGGGAAAGAATAGGAAAGGTCATTTCACTATATTTCTGACCAGGAACAGGGCCTATGACAAGAATATTTTTTTGATTGGGGCGATAGCTCTGAAAAGACAGATTACCCATCTTTTCTTTTATCTCGGGGGAAATACGATCGGGAGGGGCTAATTCAAAACCCTCTGGTAAAATAAGAACAGCCCCTACATTCAAAGCCCCTTTTTTACCATTAGCAAGAACTTGTTTCAGTTGCGTATCATAAGGAATTCGAACAACTGCTTCAAATACAGTATCGGGAAGTATCGCTTGCGGAACCTCAATATCCACCGGTTTATTAGCTAAATGGCAATTGGCGCATACAATACGTCCAGTCGCTTCTCGTGGATTTTCATAACCCTGCTGTGCAAAAATGGGATATGCATTTGAAATGGGTGTACGAGTTATTATATATATCATGAGCGATACGGAAATAGATCGAGTAATCTGTTCCTTTATCCAAGAAAAATTATTTCTAGTTTGCATGGTCCAATCATTGATCCCGAAAATTTCTACAATAAATTGGGGTAGGTCACTAATGGAGTTTCCTATCCACGATTCTGTTATTTACTGGAATAATTTGACTCGATTAATATATAGGAATATAGGATGAATCTCCGGGATGGGTAGAAATAGAAAGCAATTTTCAATGTTTTGCTTATGTACAACTGCAAAGTAAGAAACATTATAATTGGATTAAGTAGACTATTTTTTAGTCATTCATTGAATGATAAATCACTACAAGTGACGGAGATACGCGATTTAAATAACGGAAAATCCAATATTTGAAAATTGTATCTAGAATGACTGGAAAAGTTGAAACAAGGCCAGATATAATTTGATCATTATGAACAAATCCAAAATCCTTGTAGACAAAGCCAATCATCAATTCCCAACCATGGGGCGAATGAAATCCAATACATAAATCGGTTAATAAAAGAAGAGAAAAAGCTTTTATTGTGTCACTTAAGTTATATAGGAATTCCTGAGCCCAAGAGTTAAGAATAACAAGTTCTTTATTACCCAAAATAGAATAACCACTTAGAATAATGAAACATATTATATTTGTCGAGAAGTGCAAAATCGTATGAATACGACCCTCATTGTGTATCTTGATTAATTGGATTGTTTCTTTGTGAATTCCTATACGAAGGTTTTGTAGATGTGTCTCCGAGTATTCCTTGATCATTTCTTCTAAGAAGAGGAGTTCCTTTAATTCTATGAATTTTTCTAAAATACTCTTTTCTTCAATATCATTCAAAAAAGTTTCGGATTGACTAGGATTCCACCAATAAGTAACCCACGATTCCAGACTTTTTTGAAATAAGAGAGAAATCCACCAGGGCAAAAATACTATAGATGCAAGATATAAAAGAGGAGTGAATGCTTTCTTTTTTGCCATTTTTTCATCTGTGAATTGTTAATGAACCCATCTCATTCGTCGACTCTATGTAATCTAATATTTCTCTCACGCATCAGTTCTATTACAAGTTATCGAACCTATGAATCTATTCACTATTTTTGATTTGTGATTTCTTAGGCCTTGAATCTAGAAAAAAAGACAGAAATAGACGAAAAATTCGAATGAATAAATAATAAAGAATAAAAAAGTATTGTTTCCCTATAGTAAAATTCGAAAGTAAAATTCGAAGCACATATCTCCTTTCGATGAATGCCCCGAAAATTCAATCTAAAATTCAATATTCAATTTCAATAATGAATATAAATATTTTAAATATTTTGATACGAAAGAACTCCTTTTCTATCATTAGATAAAAATAGCTAAGATTTCTAAAAAATTTAACTGACTATGAGTAGTCAGGGATAGAAGAATTGAGGGAATTTTCTGAAGAATCTTGTGAAATGAAAAAAGGGTGGCAAAAAACGACAGAAAGAAATTGGCTAGTTATCATTATAAGAGATCCAATTTTTTGGTCATTAAGGAGCACAAAAAGAAGCGTCGAAAAAATGACAAGATATTATCTATCTGAATATAAAGTCTCAATTCCAACAAGTAAAAAGCAAGTCAAAAGGGGGGATATTTCCTTATTTCGAAATGGTTTATTATGAGATATTTCGATTTTTTATTCATTTTTTATTTAATTGAGTTGTGTATATATCGATACATATAAAAGATACCCCAAAGAGTTTTTTTTATACTTGTTCCATATAGTCTGCTTTAACTCGAATGAATGTTCTGAAGAAACATCAATTAAGTTATGTTCTAGAAAAAGAGGATTCTTGCATTTTTGCCCTCCTGCTGAGAAAGCATTCATTTCTCGGTAAAATAACTTCAAATTAAAATACTTCAATTGGTACACGCAAGAAATAGGCCAATTCCGCAGCTTTTTGTTCCATTTCCCGTGGAGTAAAATTCTCATCAGTACGAGTCAATGGAATGGCTCCCTGGCCTCTTATATCCATATAAAGGACACGCCGAGCATAAATACCCTCTTTAACTTCTATTCTGACGGATTGAATATCTTTTATAAGAAATCGGAGGAAGACCCGACGATTTTTTCCAGGAAATCCCCAACGAAAGATACACACTATTCCGTCTTTTATATCAAATCGATCATAACCACTACCTACATTCCACGAAATTGTGCACCACAAATAGGAGCTAATAAAAAGACCCGCGATCCCATAGAAAGACATCACAATTCCTTGTGGAAAAAAAACGATTTGCTGAGACGGAAAGAAAGATATCAAATTTCTACCAAGATAACTCGAGGTTCCAACCAACAAGAATCCTAATGAACCTAAAAAAAGGATAATAGCCCAGCATAAATTACTTATTTTTCGAGCCCCCTTTATAGGTTCTATCCATATATGTTCTGATCGACAACTCATACTTGATCCCGTTGCTTTTTTGGAATTGAGAGAATACCCCAAATGAATTTGACTTTAGTCTGTTTGTTTCCGAAGTAACTCGCATCAACTAGCACTAGTTTGAACTAGTTTGATGTGAACCTTTAGGAGTAATTCATTAAATTGGTTAGATCTAAACTAATAACATACCCTTCGTATCACTCACTAAAGATAGCCACATACATATAGATAGACCGGCTTTACAGCTCAGCCATCCGCCGATTCGGGTTTATTTGAAAATAGCTAAAATATAGCATTTTCTGGAGACATAAGAATTTTTCGGCGGAAGCCGCTTATACCATATTTTGCTAAAGGATATCTGTGTTATGATACAAACGTAAAAAAAATAGATGAGATTTTGTGCCATCGGCTCTAAACAATCTTGTTTTTTTGAACATGAAGAAATAAAGAAGCCATTGCGATTGCCGGAAATACTAGGCCTACTAAAGGGACCAAAATAGAGGGAAAGTTAAGAGTTGTCATAGAATGGGTACCTCGATTGACTATTTGTACCTGTTATTATTATTTAGATTTTATATTTATTATTTATAATATCAATTTAGAATATAAAGATATCTTATTATATATCTTATTATATATAAGGATATCTTACTTATTATAATTTGAGAATTATTATTATTATATAGATATAAGTATCTATCTAAGTGAGTATATAATGTAGTTTTTTATCTTTCTACATGAAGGATTTGAAAGGATATGGATGAGATATTTTTTTCTTCATTTTTTGCTCTTGTCTTCGAATTTCATTTATTAAGCAAAAAGCTTATTAAAAATGAATTAGATTCTACTTAGTTAGATTCTATTTATATTGAATTATATTGAAGGGTTTGTTAGAATCCCATCCAGTAGGGATTCTTAGTCAAAATAGGATTATCGTAAGATATAGAAAGATAAAAAATTCTATATTTAATAGATTTGAATTATATATGACGAGAAGAAGATCTTTTTTTTTTTTTTTTTTACTTTACGAAAATAAGAATTTCATCTTTTATCTTGTTGATAAATAATAATGAATATAGAAAAGGGGACGGATTTTCAATTTGATGTGACTTTTGATTCTTTATACAATTAGATCTTATGTCAACAAAGAAAACCCCATTCGTCTAATTTTTACTTGGATTCCGATAAACTAATTAGATAAACTAATTACTTGTTTGCTCAAAATAATTGAACTGAATGTTTTAATTTTGATTCAAAGGAAAGAAAGTGTGGAGTTGAAATAACTCACTCAGAACGCTTTTTAAAGGATTACGTGGTACGATTAAATCGAATAAGCCCTTCTGGAATAAATACTCAGCCGCTTGTGAACCGTCGGGTACTGTTTTATTCAATGTTTGTTCAATTACTCTTTTACCCGCAAAGGCAATGTAGGCATTGGGTTCAGCAATAATGATATCCCCCAACATACCAAAACTAGCTGTCACCCCACCGGTAGTAGGAGATGTAAGGATTGGTACATAGAATAACTTTTTATTGGATTGATAATCATATAAAGCAGAAGAGATTTTAGCCATTTGCATCAAGCTCAAACTTCCTTCTTGCATGCGTGCCCCTCCAGAAGCACACACTATAATAAGAGGTAGAAATTCTTTAGTAGCGTATTCAATCAAGCGGGTAATTTTCTCCCCAACTACGGATCCCATACTACCCCCCATAAACTGAAAATCCATAACCGCAATTGCTACGTTAATACCGTCTAGTTGCCCTATGCCTGTTTGAACAGCCTCGGTTAATCCTGTCTTTCTTTGATAAGAGTCGATCCGATTTTTATAAGGCTCCTCCTCCGAATGAAATTCAATGGGATCCAGAGAGACCATGTCTTCATCCATAGGCTCCCAAGTACCCGGATCGATCGAAAGTTCGATTCTATCTGAACTACTCATTTTCAAATGATATCCACATTGTTCACAAAGATTCATTTTTGATTTAAAAAATTTCTTATAATTTAATCCATAACAATTTTCGCATTGAACCCACAAATGCTTGTATTTTTGAGTTACATCCAGATCAGTAGAACTTT